CTAGCAGCTATTGAGTTAGGAAGCTATGGAAGCTAATCCACCCCATTGGGGTTCCGGGTATAAAGCAAGAAGACTAGCGAGTGACTCGGAAGTCAGAAAGGCAGGGTCATGGCACTCTTTAGAGGAAAGCAAAAGAGTGAAGTAGCTAACGAGGTAAGGAGCAGTTGTAGTTATGGAGAGAAAAGGTCAAGCAAATGAATCGAACTAGGAAGCTTTGCTAGAGCTTAAAAGGGATATATTCATTAAACCATTAACAGTCGCCCCGGCAGTAAGAGGGATGATTCTTGCGGCTTATTTTGGTCACGCTAGTAACTGCAGTAGCCGGCAGGTAATCATAATATTTTATTAGCCTGTCTGTGTGCGGGCTTCGTATTGATCCTAAAGATCTCCCAGAAGGGGAAACTTCGCTCCCTCAAACCCCGAGTCTTTAGTCGATCCATTAGCTCCCTTTAAACCCGGAGAGAATTAGATATTTAGGAATGACTTACGTTATTAACAAGTTCTTACTTACTTTCATTGCTACATGCAGGTATAGGCAAAGGTGAATCAAGTCCATTCTCTCTGTCAGCATTCATTCCTTAGCCAATGTAAGGAGTTAGACAGACTTTATTCAGCTGGTTACCAGATCTGATTTCATATCTGATCTTTCCGGGACGTTTATGCCATTACTGGAACAAATCCCCGGATTAGGATTATCTAAAGCAATTGCCTTCCATGCAAGCAAAGCAGTTTAGTGACTTTTGTGCTTCATTTAGTTTTGCGTATCAGTTAAGTTTCAGGTCTGTGCCTGAGGCCTGGACCAGAAAGCTTTCATGGCGGGGGCAGAAACGGAAGCAGGTACGAATAGAAGAAGGCCCAGAATAGCCAAGCCAAAGGGGTCCAATCAGTCTAATGCGTAATGTCTGGTATCGGGAGTCTTTTAGTAATCCACAGATTAGGAACCGAGTGGGGAAGTGAGCTCTACTCGAAACTAGAAAGGCTGCTCTGCCACCTAGGGGATAGGAAACCTATTCCTTTTAGTCCGATTCGTCGGAATCTTCCTTTACTCCAAGCTTTTCCATTACTATGAAAGCATAGAATATCGTGAGTTAAGATAGCCATTAAAGGAGTGAGTGTGGATAGATGCCTATAAAACCACTAGGAGAAGTCATAGTATCGGATGATGGAAATACAGGGTCCGGAAACTTCCAATTCTATTCCAGTTCCACTATCGGATTCTGGGCATGAAGCCTTGACAAGGAGCGAAGCAGCTCGAACGAATGTGAGAGGGCTTACGAAACTAGGGCAAGAAAATCTCACGTAGAAGGGAGGGCCAGATTGAACTTAAAATGAAAGTAATTCCACGAACAGGTTTAGAGTAGTCAATTCAAGACTTATAGTAGGACTTTCTCTACCGGGAGATGGTTTAGCGCGAGTAGTAGGAAGGGGAGGCATCAAGTCAAAGATTTCCTACGTCCAACAAGAGGAAATTCCATAGCTGATTCCTTGCCATCTACAAGGACTCCGACAGGTTCTTATGCCAGCCAGAAAGAATTGGAATCATAAACTCCAGATTCTTCGGCTGTTCCAGGAGCTGCAGAAAGGGATGTTTTAGCTGTTGAGGCTAAGAAGGGAATTGAGGTAAAGGAAAAGGTTGCATCTTACCGCAAGAAGAAGAAAGTTTGGATGTTTTTTCCGGTCGATTTCCCGAAAAAAAAGTGGCGATCTAAACTCTAATAAACCCACCATTGTCACACTAGTCCTTTCAATATACTTCCTAATATCTTTCACTTTCAGGGGATCATTTAGACCCCAACCATTCCAAGTAAAAAGAATCATTGATGATGAGGGCCTGGGTCTTCAACCATCCCAGCAGGATCACCTTCCTGTTCAGACTCAGCCAAACTAAACAATTGCTCTGTACTCTTCTTCCCTTTCTGATTCCCTGGAAGCTTAGACTCTTGCTTCCTATTAATGGGCTGCCAACCTTCTTCTTCATCACTATTTATGGGAACAATCACATTATCAGGGGTAAGATTTTGAAGTTGTGGTTGGGTCTCTTGCCTAGGCGTATCCGGAAGTGGTTTCTTCTTAGGAACCCATTTTTTCACAACCCAACCATTTCCCATTCTTGTCTCTTGCATTCTATCTTCACAACAATGTCCAATCTGAAAGCATTTCTTACAATATGGGGGCAACCATTCATATTCCACAGATTGCTGAAAAATATCTCCTGTAGCAGTTTCAATAGCCATTTTCTCAGGAAGAGCCTTAGTGACGTCCAACTCCACTAACACCCGAGCAAAGGAAACTCTTCTCTGATTAGAAGTGCAATCATCAGCATATAATGGAACTCCTAAGACACTACTAATTCTGCTTAAAGAGTCCAAGCCCCAGCAATTCAAAGGGAGATTTTGAAATTTGACCCAAATAGGAATGACTCTCCAAATTTGCTTAAGCTTCGCTTAAGCTACTACATAACCTTACTCTAAGGAGTAAGTGAGTATAAACTGCCTTAAAGGGAAGCCAATCTTCATAAAATAAAGACGCCGGCCAGCCTAGCTCATTCTTGGATGAAGAGCCCCTTTTAGTCTGACTGACATCATTTTCTTGAATGAAGACAAGTTCAGATAATCTTCAAACAAAAAGCGAGATCCTACCACCACACGCGAAGGTGGCACGCAAAGCAAATCTTTCCCTTTGAGGTTGTTGCAACGAGGCATCGCCGAATGAGACCCGATTCTCTTCTGTGAATTGAATGTCTTCCCCCTTCCCTTCGTTTACTAACTGTAAATGAATGCCACGCCCTAGCGAACCTCAGAGGAAAGGCAAAAAAGAAAAAAACCACCGAAAGGGATACAAGAGCACGCATTCGACTAGCTTCCTGCAACCAAGTATAGGCAACCAGGCTGCTTTCCGTATTAACAGAAAGGGATCCCCTCGCTCAATCCAATAGAAGAAATCGTTCCTTGTGAGAAGCTTGAAACTGGTCTTGAAGCATAGGCTAGGCAAGGAAGCTCTCCTACAACTCAATAATACTCGACAAAGGCCATAGAAGGGCTTTTAACGCTTAACATGGGCAATAGATAGGGAAGGAAGCATAAGCAAGAGCTGGCTTTTTCAAGCTGAGGAAGGGGATTTATCCAAGGCCAAGAGCTGGGCTAGCTGCTTTTTCGTTTTTAGGTTGTAGTTGTTAATTCAGAAACATAAAAAAAAGAATCCGATCTTTCAGAATTGACCGTGGATTGAGTCAATCTTTGTTCAGCATCCCCTGCGACAAAAAGATGCTCGAAAAGCACATTTACACGCTTTTCTAACGTGCGTTGAGCATGGTGAGCAAACTTTGAAGGTGAATACCTATGCTTTTTTAGAATGGCTTTTCCTTTCTCGGTCCTAGCGATCTGTGGGCGTACCCTTTCGCGAGCGAGAACAAATATCAGATAGAGAAGGATTCTTCTCGTATAGAAAGAAAGCGCTAGTTTAGTTTCGTCTTTCGAGCGAAGAAAGCCCTTTCAATTGGCCTTGTGTGATCAAGTTATCATGAGGGGACTTTCACTTTCCTCATTTGAGTTAATGCCTTCGGAAGTTTCAAATATCTAGCTCTAATTGATCCGGTTGAGGAGAGCGCCGACTCCAATGTCCGGCCAGCCGAGAACGATGCCCTTTCTTTCTCATGCCTAACGTCTAAAAGCCCCCCTTTCCGCCCTTTGCCATTCCGAAGAATAAGGTTTGGGTTGAAAGCACGGGTTGGAAGCATGAGCGATGAGCTTCTCGACTTCGATCTTTTTATTTTCTTTTTAGGTATGGGTTGATTGTAACCTAGTATAGGACTGATCTAGGGCAATTCAAAGGCTAAGCCCAAGAATTCCAATAGTTCGCTTTTTCCTTTTAGCGCTACTTGGATACTTCAAGCCAAGAGTAAGTTTCACCAGGGGCTCTATACACCACTTCCGGTCCCTATGCAGCCTTGGGAAGCAGTTTCAATGGATTTTCTTGTTGCTTTGCCTAAAACACAAAGAAAGATGCTATAACGGTGGTTGTGGACAGGTTCTCTAAAATGGCCCATTTCATTCCTTGTACAAAAACGGAAGATGCTAATCATCTTGCTGAGCCCTATTTCAGAGAAGTTTTGAAGCTTCATGGACAAGTGAGGGCAAGAATAGAAAGGATTAATGAAATGTACAAGCTGAGAGCTAACAAGAACAGAAGAGATGTGCAGTTCAAGCCTGGGGATTTAGTAAGGTAGTTTACTTACTCACTCTTTATAGTAAGGAGGAAGAATAAGCTTATGCCTAGAAGTGATGGACCTTTCAGAGTCTTGGAGAAAGTGGGAGCAAATGCTTACAAGTTGGAGTTGCCTTCAGAGATGGGAAGCATATCAGCAAGATTCAATGTAGGTGACTTAGCTCCATACTTGGATGATGAACCAGTTGATGATGTTAAGGAAGGTTCTCAAGAGGGGGAGAATGATGCAGGAGCATCTACATCAAAATAAAGCTCCACCACAGCCATGCTAGCAGCTCAGGTCAGTAGGAGCTCTAACAAGGCGGAGGCAATCAAGGTGACTTGAGTTCCAAGGTAGCTGTGGAACTTCAGTTTATGAGCTTGAATGAAGGAATTGAAGCTAAGAACATCATTCATACAATCAATCTTAGTTTAGTGGGCATACACAGCATGCTCTTCTTACTAATAGAAGTATGCTTCCTCCGATAGCAATGTTAAAAAAAATCTTGATAAAGAGTTCACCATTAAAGATCTTGGAGAAGCAAGATACTTTCTTGGTATAGAGATTACTCGGAATTCTCATGGAACTCTTTTGAATCAGAGAAAATATGTGCTTTATATTCTAGAGACAAGAGGATTAACTAGCACAAGTCCAACAAAAACTCCTTTTCCTCAAGGCTTGAAACTCACTGTTGATCAAGGGGAACTAATTGAAGATCCTGAAATATACGGAAGGCTCATAGGAAAGCTTCTCTATCTTAATATCACAAGGAATAGTAAAGGCTCCCCTAAAAGTCTCTTTCTTTCTTGGTTAATCTGTCATAACAGACAATTAACAGCTGTATAGGATGATCTCTTGGAATATTCACTGTGATACTAATTGTTCTCTTTGTTCTGCAGCCTTAGAAACCAGAGAGCATCTTTTCTTCAAATATGACTTTAGTTTGAATGTTTGGAGGCAGATTCTCAAAATTTGAAAAATTCAAAGACAAGTTTATTCTTGTGATCAGGAGATAATGATTGCAGCTCAGATGTGTGGGAAGAAAGAGGTAGTAGCTCAGATTTATGGAATGTGCTTTACAGAATTCCTGTATGCTATTTGGTTAGAGCGAAATGCTCGAAGATTCCAGCACAAAGAGAAAGATTGGATGCAGGTTTATAGGGAGATTCTTGATAGAGTATCATGTAGAGCTACTGAAGCTCAAAGATTACTGTTGATTATGTAGTTTTATGATTTATTGCACATGAAGAGTGGGTTAGGCAACCCTTCCGTCAAGGTGGGTCTAATTCCATACTGATGCTTTTCATAAATCAGTTAGGTTGTAATATTTCCTTTTGGAAATAAAATTTCAATTTAATTGCAAAAAAAATGTTGTCTACTTAATGCTATGTTAATATAAATAAAGACTTTTTCGTAAAAATGTGCTTCATGTGAAAGTTGAAATAAGGTGTAAGCTAAGTGTACTACTGGAGATGTGCTTATTAAGCCTTTACAGCTCTGAAGCTTCCTTACTGTAATGTGCATAAGATAGGTCTTTAGCAAGGAGATATCGCACGGAAAGCCGGATTAGGTCTTACACTTACCCGCTTGCGGACTACTGATAGAGAGAGAAAGTCAATAAAAAGAAAACCCTAATGATATGTATCCGCTACGGCCCGAAGCGAAGGGAAGTCAGACTTAAACAAAGGGGAGGGCTTCGGACGAGGAAGTATTAGCAAATATCAGATATTGGATCTTTGATCCAATACCACCCCTTATTCTAGTTGTATAAATAGTGCCAATTTGCCATCAAAAGTCAAAAGACCAAAAAGCCCTTATTAACCCCAAAAAGATTCTAACACTTTTTTTTAGTAAGTTCCCATTAAGAAGACTTTCCTTTTTAGGAAAGTTGGTAAATTCAACTTAGTAAGAATTAATGCTTAAAGTTTGTATTAAATTAATTAAGTTGTGAAATAGACACGGGATTAGAGACATTAATATATTAGTTTTGCGTAATTTGGCTTTATTAAATAATAATTAGGTGTGTTTAATATTAAAACAAGTTTGATTTTTAAGTTACATGCTAATCCTTTGGATGTTCAGTTGATTGAGCAAGAAAGAACTGCTGCTGCTCATTACTCTTTTGTTCATACTGCTTATGTCTCTTTCTTGAGGCAAAAGAGTAAGCTTATGTGGTTGAAAGATGGGGATCTCAATACTAAGTTCTTTCATAATAGTATTAGGATGAAACAGAGTAAGAACAAGGTTCATTCTATTACTAACATGGAAGGTAATACTGTTTCTGGCCCTGACCTGGTTGCTGATGCATTTGTTAAATATTACCAACACATCTTGGGGACCTCTGTTGCTAGAAAATCTGTTAATTCCAGGATTCTTGCTCTTGGCCCTCTTGTTGCTAATGATATTCATCCTGTTTTAATTGCTCCTCTTTCTTCTGATGATGTCTATAAGTCTATGAGGAGCATTGCTGGTATTAAAGCTCCTGGCCCTGATGGGTTTGGGAGTCAATTTGATAAGGATGCTTGGCCAATTGTTGGTGAGTCTGTAGTGGCTGCTGTTCAACAGTTTTTTGAAAATGGTAAGTTGTTGACTGAGGTAAACTCTACTTCTATTTCTCTCATTCCAAAAGTTGCCCAGCCTACTCATCTTTCTGACTTTAGACCTATATCATCTTGCTCTGTTATCTACAAGTGTATCACTAAGATCTTATGTGCAAGAATGAAACTGGTTCTACCTGATATTTTTTCCCAGAATCAATCTGGTTTTGTGGAAAGTAGAAATATTGTGCATAACATCATGGTGATTCAGGATTTGCTTAAGCATTATGGTAGGAAGAATGCCCCTGAAGCTGTCTTAGTGAAAATGGATTTAAGGAAAGCTTATGATATGGTTGAGTGGAGTTTTTTAGAGGTTATGTAGTAGCTTAAGCGAAGCTTAAGGAGAAGGATTCTTTCTTCTATTATTCATAACCCTCCCATTTTGTTGAGGTGGCCCCGCCACACTGGTTTGATGCATTATTCCCCTTTCCTTGAACATGTGCACACATTGCTCCTTTCCAATCTCAGTGCCATTGTCTGACCTGATTACCTTAATCTCCTTCTCAAACTTATTTCTTACCATTGCAATAAAGTCTCTAATTGTCTTCTCCACTTGGCCCTTATTGTGGAGTAAATAAGTCCAAGTACATCTACTGTGATCATCAAGGATTGTAAGGAAATAGGATGCTCCTTGCAATGACTTAATTCTATATGGCCCCCAAAGGTCCATGTGAACTAGCTTAAAAGAGCCATCCGCCCTACTCTCACTTCTGCTGAAAGGGAGTTTTTGGTGTTTAGCTAAGGCACACACATCACATTTGTAGTTTTCTAAGCCATTACAGCCACATTCATCAACATATTTAATTTTGGACAATGAAGCATGTCCCAACCTGGCATGCATTATATCAATTCTATCAAGATTGACATTTCCCTGAGTTTTAGGAATTATTACAGCATTCTCATTGTCACAACTACAGAATTGTGAAACTTATTACAGACCTTTTCTGAATTCCCAAAGTAAAAATAGAAAAGTCCTCCAGTCCTTTTTCCTCTTACAATTTCCTCATCAGACCTGTGGACCTGAAAAGTACACCCATTTCCGGTAAATGTCACATTAATCATATTTTTATCAATCTATTTTCCAACTGAAATCAGGTTATGTTTGAACTCTTTCACCAACAAGACATCTTCCAGAATGATTTTGGAATTCAATCTGATTTTTCCTGTCTCTTTGACCCATTTTTTACTTCCATAAGCTTCGCTGTTGATACGACATAACCAACATCTAAAGATTAAGTAAGTAAACTGCCTTAAGCTTCGCATAAGCGACTTCATACCTCAGACTTTTGGGTTAGATCAGCTAGAGTTTGACTATGGGGCAGAGGATTCAGTTCGGAAGGTACGTGAGATTATCAGTGCATGGAAACAATTGTAAAGTATGAACTTTTCCAGGTGTGCCAACCTAACCTTGTCACCCCAGAATATGTTGTTTGGAGAAGCGAGCGAGTGAACGGCGGCATTGTGTTACCATTTGCTGTGACCGAAGCTTTTCACGTTTTCTTCCGGTTACCTTCAGAAGCTGAGATTGTCAAGCAGGAATTTGCGAAGGAGAATTCTTTCACTGTTCTCCTAACCGGGAATTCATCTTCAGAGCTAAGTCCCAAGGAGAATGTACGGGCGTAGGTTAGCGTCTCGTCCTACGCCTTTGAAGGCCGCCCACGGGATGCGCTGTACGGTAGTAGTTTATGTTAGCTGCTTATCCGGTGCCTTCTTTACGAAAGCCATTATTGAATAAACTCTTGTTTAGTCAGGACGTCGTTCCCGTCCCTTGTGGTGCTTTTTCAACCCCTTGCTTTCACAACTTCTCAGAAGCATCTGGATTCGCTCCAATTCCAACAGATACCGTCACAAGTTCTAGGCGTATACTATGTTCCAGAGCCTTTAGTTTAGTTGCGGAGTTAGAAGCTACTATATATAGAATATAGATAGTGCCCGATTTCTATATCCTGCCTGCGAATCGAAGCTCTTATCTCTCTAGCTCATGAAAAAATCCCCCGCCAGAAAGGAATAGCCGGAATAGAATGAAGGAATGATTCAATCTTCCATCATTTCAGAGCCGACGCCTCCTTTCTATCTATACTTCCGGAAGTCCTTGACTGGACAGACTGATTGAGAGACAGACCAGGCCAGGCTACTTTCTATTCTATAAAGAAGAGTCCTATGCTCCTCCTTGCTCTCTCTCCTACGCTCTTCCATAGCTCCCTAGCTTCCTTACTCTATCAAGTAAGCAAGTAAACAACCTGGAACTACAGGAAGATATAACTAGGAAGAGAAGACGATAAGACAATAGATGAAAGGTCTGCGTCTGCTCTAGTTCCTAGGGAAGAATCCCACTTTTATCTGTTAGATCTAGCCTTCTCTTTCCTGCTGAAACTAGATGTGCTTCTGGTGCTTTCGTTCCCTTCTTCTCTTTTTTTCCAACAAGCTAGTAGGCTGCTCAGTCAGCCATCTCGGTTGCTTTTTGTGACTCATTTCATTCGAAGTCCCCATCTTTGGTGGGCTTCCGGATGGACCATTCCTTCTTTCCATTTCCGATTCCAGCCTAGAAGTTCTTGAATCAACCTTAATTGAAAATGTTCACTAGCAGCATGATTCCTACTTTAACTGCTTCCTCTTCCAGACTATTAGATTGGCTCAAATGAAAGAAGCCCGCCACCCGCTTTCTTTCCCCTGCTCCATTGCTGAAACAAGGCCTCGCCCTTTAAATTTAAAGGGGCTACTCTCTATTCTTAGGGCGGGTAAAGCTACTGAGCTGTAGGAGTTGGACCGAAACCCTCCTTTCTTAGGTGAATATGACCATGAGGATGGTTATATGAAGTGGCCCGCATTATTTTTCTATATGCGGGACTGTCGCGGATTTCCGTTCTGGCTAAGTTCTTTCTTAAAGTGCCTATGCGAATTTCTCACGCGAGGTTGACGTGAGAGCCTCCCTCCTCCACTCACACCGAGTTTCCATGATGGAATTTTCGGTGAAGCCGTCTTCACGCAGCGCATATTCCAGCCTTTTCTCCAACTCAAATTGTAATTTAACGCGATCGTCACTAAACTCGGTCTACACTCCACCCTCGATCCTACTGTACAATAACCTTTCCAGCTCCTCTCGGCGTACCGAATCTGCGATTAAGGGTTCCCTAACTACGCCCACGAGCTCGTGTCTCTCGTTCTCTTCATTAGGAGCATGAAGGATATCCGGCCCCCC